AACTTTTATTAGTAATTTTTTTTACTACAATGATGATTATCGGTTTCTGGGTAAATTACATTTGTTAAGGCTGTACGGTAGAATAATTTTTTTATTCAAAAAAGTGACGAAAATGTGAATTTTTGAAAATTTTTATTTGTAACATTTTCTTGTTAACTAAAGGGATTCCCCTAAAATGGCGAAAAATGGGTGAAAAGTTTTTGAAAATTTTGAATTTCAATTAAAGTTTAATGTATACATAATGGATATATAATTATATATAAATATAGCATTGATTATTAAATAAACTTATATATATATATATGATAGAGGGTATATAATGATCTATCATAACAATAACAATTTAATTAAACTATTATTGTCTCAATCCAATAACTATCGTATAATTTAACCCTCACCTATATTAACGTGAGAATTATATGGATGATCCAGAACTTCTTTGAGAGAGAGAGAAATCCTTGACAATTGTTTAATAAGAATAGACATTATATATTATATAGATCTTTAATTCCTATATATTAACAATCTTTTATATTTGTTTATAAATACAATAATATAATTTGTTATAATTATATAACTATTAAATTATATTATAATAATATAAATATTTATAGAAAAAAAAAAAAAAGTACCTTTATTTATATACTATATAAATCCATTATAAAATAGATTATATAGTAATATTAAAATATAATTACGGGACCACGTTTTAGGTGGTTGAGATTTGCTTAACGGAAAAATTTATTGAGTTGGATTGATTTTTTTTTACTAAAAAAGGATAAAAATCAAAAAATTTGAATTTTTTGGGGGTTAAAAAATTGTATCTTTTTGGTTTGATTATTATTATTTTGTTTTTATCCAAAAATTTTATTTTGGGTATAAACTATTCCTTTTTTTACATTAGTATATATTTGTTTTTGTAATTTTATTTAAATTATATTATGAAATTTGGCTTCCGATTTTTTGCCAATTTGCAATTAGGTGAGTGTGTCTTTAAATTTAGTTTATGGGGGATTATAAACTTAAATCTTGTTGATGTATCTTACCAACTTTTTAATATCAGGTGCTAATTCTTTGGGGGTTAAAGTGTTGGTTTTAGTATTAAAATGACTTGAATAAGGGGAGAAAGTCTATGTTGGGTTAGCACATAGATTTTTTATAAGCAAAGTTTTATTATGGCTTGGAAATTGGCTTATTGATTTAGATATATGCAAATTTTAGTGTTTTTTCTTTAAATAGGAATATTATTGCAGTATATTGATTTAATTATTAAGTGGTTTTAGACTTAGGAATTTAATTTAGCATGAACAAAATTTGTGCCAGCAGTAGCGGTTATACAAATTATGCAAGTCAATTTTATTTAGTATAATTAAGAGTTAGATTATATTAGTTTAAATTTGGGTTTTTTAGGTGAAATTTTAAATTTAATTTAAACTTTAATTTTTTTTCTGAAGTTAGGAAATTTCTATTTTAAACTAGGATTAGATACCCTATTATTGGAAATGTTAATTTTTGCTAAGATTACTATGAGTTATGGTCTTTAAAGTTAAAAAATTTGGCGGTATTTTAGTCTATTCAGAGGAACCTGTTTTTTAATCGACAATCCACGATAATTATTACTTTATCTTTAAATTTACATATCGTCGTTTATAAAAATTTTAGGAGGATTATAATTTTTAAGGTTTTTTATAAGAAAGTATTTCAGATCAAGGTGTAGTTTATGGTAGAGTTAAAATGGGTTACAATATATTTATATGTGGTTTTTATTTTTAAATATTTAAAATAAAATGGATTTGATAGTAAATTCTTTATTTATGGGGGTTGACTTAGCTCTAAAATATGCACATATCGCCCGTCGCTTTCACTTTAAAGTGGAATAAGTCGTAACAAAGTAGGCTTATTGGAAAATGAGCCTGGAATGACCAAATTAGAGCTTGGTATAAGCATTTTATTTACACTAAAAAGTTAATTGTGAAATTCAATTTAATTTGATTTTAAGGTGTTATTTTGATTTTTTGTTATTTATTTTTGAAGGAATAATGCTTATTTTTATTATTTTTGTTTGAAAAAATATTTTTAATGATAGTTAATAGTATCGAGAGAGAAGTTCTTAAAAATTTTAAAAGAAGATTTCATTTGTTGTACCTTGTGTATCAGGGTTAATTAAATTATGAGTTAAGTTTAGTTTTTCCCGAATTCAAAAGAGCTATAATATTATTTATTTTACTGTGGAATAAGTATTTTTAATTATATTATGGTAATGAAACGTTATTCGTTTTTGAGTATATCTGGTTTTCTAAGAAATTAATTTAATTTAGTCGTTAAGTAAAATTAATTTAATTTTTTAATTTAATTTTTTTTATCGATTAATACTTAATGGGATAAGCTTTTAAGTAAATTGTTATAAATATTTATTTTAGATTGATTTGTAGGATTGGAATTTTCCACCAATTTAAGGATGTTTTAATTTATCTTTTTATTATTTGATTTATATTTATTTTAACTTTTTTATTAGGATTTATACTTTAATTTTTTTTGTTTAGTAATTATGATTGAATTAGTATAGTTTATTGTATACATATATTTGTTGTTTAAGGTTAATTTAAGGAACTCGGCAATATTAATTTTCACCTGTTTATTAAAAACATGTCCTTTTGATTAATGATTTAAGGTCAGGCCTGCCCAATGATTATTTAAATGGCCGCAGTATATTGACTGTGCAAAGGTAGCATAATCATTAGTTTCTTAATTAGAAGCTGGAATGAATGGTCCGATGAGAAATTGACTGTCTCAATTTAAATGTATTAGAATTTTATTTTTGAGTGAGAAAGCTTAAATTTTTTAGAAAGACGAGAAGACCCTATAGAGTTTGATGTTTATTTTAATAAAATTTTTGAGGTTTATTATTATATTTTATTATTATAAGTATTTTGTTGGGGTGACATAAAAATTTGATTAACTTTTTATTATTTTTACATTGATTAATGGTTTTTTGATCCTATTATTTAGATTATAAGATAAAATTACCTTAGGGATAACAGCGTAATTTCTTCTGAAAGTTCTTATTGACGAGGAAGATTGCGACCTCGATGTTGGATTAAAATTTATTTTTGGTGTAGCAGCTAAAATATTAGGTCTGTTCGACCTTTGAAATTTTACATGATCTGAGTTTAAACCGGTGTGAGCCAGGTTGGCTTCTATCTTTTATTAGTTAGAATATTTTAGTACGAAAGGACCAATTATTCAAATTATATTTTGTTTTTTGATTATTATTATTATTTTGGCAGATTAGTGCAATAGATTTAGAATCTTTTTATGTGATTTATATTACAAATAATATTGATTTTAAATGATTTGGTTTTAGTTTTGGTTTCAATGATTGTTTTGGTTGTGTGTGTTTTAATTGGAGTGGCTTTTTTAACCTTATTAGAACGAAAGGTTTTAGGATATATTCAAATTCGAAAGGGTCCTAATAAGGTGGGATTTATAGGATTATTACAACCTTTTAGAGATGCAATTAAGTTGTTTACTAAGGAGCAAACTTTTCCTTTTATATCTAATTTTAATATTTATTATTTTTCTCCTGTGATAAATTTATTTCTTTCTTTGTTTTTATGGATGGTAATACCTTTTGTTTCAGTTTATTTAAATTTTAATTTGTCTTTGTTGTTTTTTTTAAGAGTTGCTAGTCTAGGTGTTTATACAATTATAATGGCAGGGTGATCTTCTAATTCTTCTTATTCTTTATTAGGGGGGTTACGTTCTGTTGCTCAAACAATTTCTTATGAAGTTAGTCTTGCTTTAATTTTAATATCTTTTATTTTTTTAATTTTGAGTTTAAATTTATTTGATTTTATAGTTTATCAGAATTATTGTTGGTTTTTGTTTTTATGTTTTCCTTTATGTTTTATATGAGTTATTTCTTGTTTGGCTGAAACTAATCGCACTCCTTTTGATTTTGCAGAGGGGGAATCTGAGCTTGTGTCCGGTTTTAATATTGAGTATAGAAGAGGAAGATTTGCAATGATTTTTTTGGCTGAATATGCAAGAATTTTATTTATGAGAATGGTTTGCGTTATATTATTCTTAGGTGGTGATTTGTATTCTTTTATATTTTTTATTAAGTTAGTATTTATTTCTTTTTTTTGGATTTGAGTTCGAGGGACTTTGCCACGATTTCGATATGATAAGTTGATATATTTGGCTTGGAAGAGATTTCTACCTAATTCATTAAATTATTTAATTTTTTTTTTTAGATTTAAAATGGCAATTTTTGCCTTTTTATTATAGTTAATAAAATCTAGTAAAACTAATAGAAAGTTGTTATTTCTTTCATATATTTTCAAAATATATACTTATTCAAGTTCATTAGTTAATTAATAATATTATCTCATAGCTGGTATGTTAACGGGTTAATGATATAATAGCTGAAGTATAAAACAGTTAATGTTTGTCCGGTAATGATGAAAGGGTCTTCTACTGGACGTGCTCCAATTCATGTAAGAAGAATAACTAAAGTTACTATAATTCAGAACAATGACTTGTTTATTGGGTAGAATTGGTTTCTTGCAAATTTTTTCTTGTTAGAGAATGGTAGGATATAAAGAATTGCAATTGATATAGCAAGAGCAATTACCCCTCCTAATTTATTAGGAATTGATCGTAGAATTGCATATGCAAATAGAAAGTATCATTCGGGCTGAATATGGACAGGAGTTACCAAGGGGTTTGCAGGAATAAAATTATCTGGATCTCCTAATATGTAGGGATTTGTTAGGGAAAGAATAACTAGTGCAATTATTATAAATAAGAAACCTAAAATATCCTTAAATGTAAAGTAAGGGTGGAATGGAATTTTGTCAATGTTTCTATTTAATCCAAGAGGATTATTTGAACCTGTTTGATGAAGAAATAAGAGGTGAATTATTACTATTGCTGCAACGATGAAAGGTAATAGGAAATGGAATGAGAAGAATCGGGTTAAGGTTGCATTGTCTACAGCAAATCCTCCTCATACTCATTGAACAATATCAGTTCCTAAATAAGGAATTGCTGAAAGTAAATTAGTAATTACTGTTGCCCCTCAAAATGATATTTGTCCTCAGGGTAAAACGTATCCTAAAAATGCCGTTGCTATAACTAGGAATAGAATAGTTACTCCTACTATTCATGTATGAATTAAATTATATGATCTGTAGTATATACCTCGCCCTACGTGAAGGTAAATACAAATGAAAAAGAATGATGCTCCGTTTGCGTGAAGTGTCCGGATTAATCATCCTTGGTTTACATCTCGACAAATATGGGCAACTCTATTGAATGCTATATCAATATTTGGACAATAGTGTATTGCTAGGAATACTCCTGTAATGATTTGAATTACTAAACATAGGCCTAAAAGGGATCCGAAATTTCAAAGTGTTGAGATATTGGACGGGGAAGGGAGATCAATTAAGGAATTATTAACAATTTTAAATAAGGGTGATGTTTTTCGTATTGGTATTTTCATTAGTTTATTTGTCGGACTGAGCCTTGCTTGAATCTTGTAATTTTTACGGTTGCAATTAATGCTAGCAGTAAGTAGATTATAAGGAAAATTAAGGTTCCTCTTAAAGGTAAGTTAATATATTTAATTAGGGATGAATTTATAGAAATTTGTTCGTTAAATATTAATGTTTCGTTGTTTATGATAGTGGATTTAATTGTTTTATTAATTGTTCAGGCAATTAATGGAGCAGGTATAATAATTATAACTATTATTGGGTTTGTTTTGAATTTTTCATTTGATGCAATTCTTGTTATGTATATAAATAGAATAAGTATTCCCCCAATTAAAATTAGGAATAGAATATAAGAGAATCAGAAATTTTGGTTTAAGTTTCCTGTAATTAATCTAATTGTAATTGTATTGATTAGTAGGATTATTCCTGCGGATAGGGGATGATTTATCGAAATAAATAGTACTGATATTAATACTCTGATTGTTAAAAGGGTAGTTAAAATTTCAAGAAGTAGTTTAATTAAAATATTAATTTTGGAGATTAATGATAGGATTTTATCCTTTTCTTGATGTTTTTAAAGCTGGGCTTATTTTTAGTTTACAAGACTAATATTTTTTTTAAATTATAAAAACTAATGTTAATATATAAGTTTGTTGGTTTATTAATGTTTTTTTGTGGTCTGGCTATGTTTAGAATAAAACGTAAGCATTTATTACTAATGCTTTTAAGGTTAGAATTTATTGTTTTATCTGTTTATTATTTAATGTTTTTTTATCTTAGTCAGGTAGGAAATGAATATTTTTTTTCTATGGTTTTTTTAACTTTTAGTGTTTGTGAGGGGGTTTTAGGTTTATCAATTTTAGTTTCTTTAATTCGTACTCATGGAAATGATTATTTTCAAAGGTTTAATGTTTTATGATAAAGATTTTATTTTCTTTATTGATGATGATTCCTTTATCTTTTTTTGGAGGTTTTTGATTTAATCAGTTTGTGTGGTTATTATTAAGTTTTATTTTTTTATTGAGGTTTTCTTCTATGAATATGTTTTCTATACTTTCTGGTGAGTTAGGTGTCGATTTACTGTCTTATGTTTTGATTTTATTAAGATTTTGAATTTGTAGTCTAATGTTAATGGCTAGAGAAAAGATTTATTTGAAGAATAATTGATACGGGGTTTTTTTGTTTGTTGTTCTTTCTTTAATGATTAGACTTTATTTTACTTTTAGAGCTTTAAATGTCTTTGTGTTTTATATTTTTTTTGAGATTAGTCTGATTCCTACGCTTATTTTAATTATAGGTTGGGGATATCAGCCTGAGCGGTTACAGGCTGGGGTGTACATATTATTTTATACATTATTAGCTTCTTTACCAATGATGATTTCTTTGTTTTTTTGTTATAATTATTTTGATTCTTTGCATTATTTTTTTTTATCAGGTAATATTGATAGGTTATTAATTTATTTACTTATTAATTTTGTATTTTTTATTAAGATTCCTATGTTTTTTGTTCATTTGTGATTACCTAAGGCTCATGTAGAGGCTCCGGTTTCTGGTTCTATAATTTTAGCTGGAATTATGTTGAAGTTAGGAGGTTATGGTATGATACGTTTAATAGTTATTTTTACTTTACTAGGTATACAAGTTAATATTTTTTTCATTAGAATTAGTTTGGTAGGCGGGTTTTATGTTTCTTTGATTTGTTTACGACAAAGAGATATGAAGTCTTTAATTGCTTATTCTTCTGTTTCTCATATAGGATTAGTATTAGCAGGTGTTATAACTTTGAATTATTGGGGGTTAAGAGGTTCTTTAGCAATAATGGTTGCCCATGGTCTTTGTTCTTCTGGTTTATTTTGTTTAGCTAATATTTCCTATGAACGTCTTATGAGACGAAGTTTATATATTAATAAGGGATTAATTAATTTAATACCTAGACTTTCTTTAATGTGATTTTTGCTTGTTTCTTCTAATATAGCAGCTCCCCCTTCTTTGAATCTTCTAGGTGAAATTATACTTATTAATAGAATTTTGAGATTTAGAAGGTTAAATATATTTTTTTTAATATTAATTTCTTTTTTTAGTGCAGTTTATTCATTGTTTTTATATTCTTACAGTCAGCATGGATTTTATTATTCAGGTTATTATTCCTTTTTTTCATGCAGGGTTCGTGAGTATCTTTTATTAATAATGCATTGATTACCCTTAAATTTATTGATTTTATCTGGTGATTATTTGAGGTTGTGAATTTATTTAAATAGTTTAATAAAAATTTTGATTTGTGGAGTCAAGGATATACATTAGTATTTTAGATAATATTAAATATTTGTTTGGTTTATTCTTATTTTTTTGTGTTTTTGAGACTGACTTTTTTTAGTTTAAGAGTTTATTTTATGGTGATGGATTTAACTTATTTTTTGGAGTTTGGTTTACTTATAATTAATTCTAGTTCTGTTGTTATGACTATTCTTTTTGATTGAATATCTCTTTTGTTTATGAGTTTTGTTTTGTTTATTTCTGGTATAGTAATTTATTATAGACGGGAGTACATGGAAGGGGATTTAAATCTTAATCGTTTTATTATGTTAGTGGCTATGTTTGTTTTATCTATAATGTTACTTATTATTAGACCAAATTTAATTTCAATTTTATTGGGCTGAGATGGATTGGGATTAGTGTCTTATTGTTTAGTTATTTATTATCAAAATGTTAAGTCTTATAATGCTGGTATGTTGACTGCTTTAAGAAATCGAATCGGGGATGTGGCTTTGTTGATGGCTATTGCTTGAATATTAAATTATGGAAGATGAAATTATATTTTTTATTTGGAAGAGTTAAAACACGATACTTATATGGTAATTATTACTTATTTGGTGTTATTAGCTGCTATAACTAAAAGAGCTCAAATTCCCTTTTCTTCTTGGCTTCCTGCTGCTATGGCTGCTCCTACTCCTGTATCTTCTCTGGTTCATTCTTCTACCTTAGTAACTGCAGGAGTTTATCTTTTGATTCGTTTTAATTATGCTTTTGGTAGAACATTAACTTATTTTTTGTTGTTTATTTCTAGAATGACAATATTTATATCAGGATTAGGAGCAAGGTTTGAATTTGATTTAAAAAAAATTATTGCTCTATCTACTTTGAGTCAATTGGGATTAATAATAAGAATTTTGGCCTTAGGAAGTTATAAGTTAGCATTTTTTCACTTACTTACTCATGCTTTATTTAAGGCTTTATTGTTTATATGCGCAGGTAATGTAATTCATAATTTGGGTAATTTTCAGGATATTCGTTATATAGGAAGTTTAGCCAGGCTTATACCGTTGACTTGTTCTTATATAAATATTAGAAATTTATCTTTGTGTGGTTTACCTTTTCTTAGAGGATTTTATTCTAAGGATTTAGTGGTTGAAATTATGTCTATAGGTTACTTAAATTTTTATATTTATTTTATTTTTTATGTTTCTATTGGTTTAACAGTTTGTTATAGATTTCGTTTGGTTTATTATACTTGTGTTGGAGATAATAATCATCTTTCTTTAAGAGGAGTTTCTGAAAGGGGATTTATTATGTTGAAGGGTATAACGGGGTTAATTTTTTTAGTAGTTTTTATAGGAAGATTATTAAGATGGTTAATTTTTCCTTACCCTTATGTAGTAATTTTACCTTTTTCTTTAAAAATTATGGCTTTGTTAATAATTTTAGCTGGTGCTTGGATTGGTTTTGAAATGTCTAAGTTTTCTTTAAGATTTAATAATCTGTCTTTACGGTTTTATGGATTGTCTTGATTTTTTTCTGGAATATGAAATATACCTGTAATTTCTACTTTTGGAGTGAATCTGTACCCTATTATTGGTGGTTCTTTATTATATAAGAGTTTGGATCAGGGTTGAACAGAATATTTTGGAGCTCAAAAGATTTATTTTTCTTTAGTAAATTCTTCTAAAAGTGCTCAGGTTTTTATATTTAATAGAATTAAGGTTTTTTTTATTTTAATGGTTATATGACTTGTAGTTATTTTATTGTTGTACTTAAATAGCTTATATTTAGAGCATAATATTGAAGATATTAAGGAAACTATTTTGTTTTTAAGTATTTATAAAAATTATTTAATTTTACATTGAAAATGTAATGTTTTTCTTTAAACTATATAAATAGAAATACAAACAAATTAATGCTTTATAATTAAGTTAGAAGCTTATTATTTTAGAGTATTTCTTTAATTGGAATAAGTAATTCATTTGTGTCATTAACAGTGACATACCTCTATTTTGGTTTCAATTAAAAATAAGGATTAAATTTAATCATACTTTTAGGTCGAAACTAAATGCAACTTTTGCTTCTTATTTAAGATAAATTGATTTGATCAATGATTTTTAAATGCAAATTAAACGTTATAGTTAACTATTATCCTAATTTGTTCATTCAAGAGCTCCTTGTTTTCATTCATGGAATAATCCTACTAGAAGGATGATGAGGAAGGTAATTAGAACAATAAAGTAAATTATTATATTATTATATTTTATTGAAATGATAAGGGGGAAGAGTAAAGTGATTTCTACATCAAAGATTAAAAAAATAATAGCAATTAAAAAAAAGTGTAGAGAGAACGGCAATCGTGAGGATGATTTTGGATCAAATCCACATTCAAATGGTGATCTTTTTTCTCGATCTATAATGGTTTTTTTTGATGTGATATTAAGTACTACGATTAAGAGAATTCTAATGGCTATGATAATTGATGCTGTAGTTATTAATGAAAGAATTATTTATACTATTTTAAATAGATCTTTTGATTGGAAGTCAAAAATAATTTTTATACTATATAAATATCTACCTCATCAATAGATTGAAATGTAAAGGAATAGTCATACAACATCTACAAAATGTCAATATCAGGCAGCTGCCTCGAATCCAAAGTGGTGAATTTGTGAGAAGTGATTATTTAGGTGTCGGAATAGACATACTAATAGAAATGTTGTTCCAATAATAACGTGAATTCCATGGAATCCTGTGGCTACAAAGAATGAGGATCCATATGCTGAGTCTGAAATTGAGAATGATGATTCAAAGTATTCATATCCTTGAAGAACGGAAAAATAAAATCCTAGAATTACTGTAAGTAGCAGTCCTTGGGTTGCTTGCTTTGCATTATTTTCTATTAGTCTGTGATGAGCTCAAGTAACTGTTAGTCCTGAAGTTAAAAGGATTAAAGTATTAAGAAGAGGGATTTGAATTGGGTTAAAAGTTTCAATACCCTTAGGAGGTCAAATTATTCCAATTTCAACAGTAGGAGCTAATCTGTTGTGGAAGAAACCTCAAAAGAATGAAATAAAGAAAAATACTTCTGATGTAATAAATAGGATTATCCCTCATCGTAGGCCTATTGTTACAATATATGTGTGATGTCCTTGAAATGTCCCTTCTCGGGAAATATCTCGTCATCATTGATATATGATTAAAAGTATGGAAATTGCTCCAATTTGAAGAAGGGATCTATCAAAGAAGTGAAATCATTTAATAATTCCGGATATAACAATTAGGGCTCTTAGTGATCCTAGGATGGGTCAAGGTCTAACGTCTACTAGATGAAATGGGTGATTTTTGTTGGACATTAGTTTACTTCTCTAGAGTATAAAGTTCTTAGTACTGCAAATACATATGATTGAATAATTGCAACTGCAGATTCTAGTATTAATAGTAGGATTTGAACGATTAATAAAATATTTACTATATAAATAGAAAGTATTGTTCCGGTATTTCCTAGTAAAGTTATTAGTAAATGTCCGGCAATTATGTTCGCAGATAGTCGAATAGCTAAGGTTCCTGGGCGAATTACGTTTCTAATTGTTTCAATACATACTATGAAAGGTATAAGAACTGGAGGAGTTCCTTGGGGAACTAAGTGTGCAAATATGTGAATGGTGTTGTTAATTCATCCAAATAATATAAAAGATAGTCATAGTGGAAGGGCTAAGGTTAGTGTTATTACTATATGTCTAGTTCTAGTAAAAATATAGGGAAATAGACCTAAGAAATTGTTATATAAAATTACTCTAAATAGGGAAATGAATATGATTGTAGCTCCTTTGATTTTTGGACCAATTAGAGTTTTAAATTCCTTGTGTAGAGTAATAATAATTTTTGTTCATAGAATATTTAGTCGTGAAGGAATAAATCAGAATGCAGATGGGATAATTAAAATTCCGATTAATGTTCTTAATCAGTTTAATGATGTTCTTCAGTTTGTTGAGGGATCAAAAGATGAAAATAGATTTGCTATCATTTTCAATTAATAGAAGGAGTTTTTACCTGTCTTTGAGTGGATTGTGTTTTATTTCTTGTAAATGAGTAGTAGTTGATGATGTTAAATAGGATTAGAATTATGATGAAAATTACTATAAGGGATAATCAATTTAGGGGTGCTATTTGAGGAATTAAAAATTAATACTTAAGTATTTATTTTAACTTGACAAGTTAATGTTATTAATTAACTAAATTTTTCATTAGAAGTATTTGTTAATATACTATAGGATGGTTTAAGAGACCATTGCTTACTTTCAGCCATCTAATGAAATTTCAATTATCTTTGAGATTCACTTAATGAAGTATGATGGTGAAATTCTTTCTGCTACAATAGGTATAAAACTGTGGTTTGCTCCACAAATTTCAGAACATTGTCCATAAAGTAGCCTAGATCGTGTAGAAATAAATCTTACTTGATTAAGGCGTCCTGGTGTAGCATCAACTTTCACTCCTAAGGATGGAATAGTTCATGAATGAATTACATCTGCAGCTGAGATTAGTATTCGAATTTGGGATAGAAATGGAATAACTATTCGATTATCTACGTCTAGTAGACGAAAGTTATAGTCCTTTATTTCTGCCATAGGAATTATGTAAGAATCAAATTCAATGTTTTTGAAATCTGAATATTCATATGATCAGTATCACTGATGTCCAATTGTTTTAATCGAAATTATTGGATTATTAGTTTCATCTAGAATATAAATTAGTCGAAGAGATGGGAGAGCAATAAAAATAAGAGTAATTGCTGGTAGTACTGTTCAAATTAGTTCAATTATTTGTCCTTCAAGTAAGAATCGATGAGTTAATTTATTAAAAAATAATCCCGCTATTATTTGTCCAACTAAAATTGTAATAATTACCAAAATTAAAAGGGTATGATCATGAAAAAATGATAGTTGTTCTATTAAGGGAGAAGCACTATCCTGGAGGAGAAGGAGTTTTCATGTTGCTTTTTCTAAAAAAAGTCAAAAACTTTATGTATGGGGTTTAAGTCCATTGCACTAATCTGCCATATTAGAACGAAGATAACATCGGTAGTTCAGAATATCTATGTTCGGCAGGAGGAGTATTTTGTAGTCATTCAATTGACGTAGATAAATTTAGTGGTACAAGAGTCTTACGAGATGCAGAGAATCTTTCTCAAATGATAAAGATTAAGAATATTACACCAATGAATGAAATAATTGATCCAATTGATGAGACAATGTTTCATAATGTATAAGCATCAGGATAATCAGAGTAACGTCGGGGTATTCCTCTTAATCCAAGAAAATGTTGGGGGAAAAATGTTAAATTTACACCTACAAACATAATAAAAAATTGAGTTTTACAAAGTTTAGGATTTAGGGTAAGTCCTGTAAAAAGGGGAAATCAGTGTACTAATCCTCCTATAATAGCGAATACTGCTCCTATTGAGAGTACATAATGGAAGTGGGCTACTACATAATAAGTGTCGTGTAATATAATATCAATTGAGGAGTTAGCTAGGATAACTCCTGTTAATCCTCCAACTGTAAATAGGAATACGAATCCCAATGCTCATAATATAGAGGGTCTGTAATTTATTTGAGTTCCATGTAAAGTTGCTAGTCATCTGAAAATTTTAATCCCTGTCGGAACAGCAATAATTATTGTTGCTGAAGTAAAGTATGCTCGAGTATCAACGTCTATTCCAACTGTAAATATATGATGAGCCCATACTACAAATCCAAGTAGACCAATTGCTATTATAGCATAAATCATACCTAGAGTTCCGAAGGCTTCCTTTTTCCCTCTTTCTTGTCTAATAATATGTGAAATTATTCCAAAGCCTGGGAGAATAAGAATATATACTTCAGGGTGTCCAAAGAATCAGAATAAGTGTTGGTATAGGATAGGGTCTCCTCCCCCTGCTGGGTCAAAGAATGAAGTATTAATGTTTCGATCTGTAAGAAGTATAGTAATAGCACCTGCTAGAACTGGAAGGGATAATAAAAGAAGGACGGCAGTAATTACAACAGCTCAAACAAATAAAGGTATTCGATCAAAAGTTATGCCTTGAGGTCGCATATTAATTACTGTAGTAATAAAATTTACTGCACCAAGAATAGAGGAAATTCCTGCTAAATGTAGTCTGAAAATTGCAAGATCAACAGATGATCCTCCATGAGCGATGTTGGATGATAGTGGGGGATAGACTGTTCATCCTGTACCTGCTCCGTTTTCTACAATTCTTCTTATTAGCAGAAGAGTAAGTGATGGGGGTAAAAGTCAAAATCTCATATTATTTATTCGGGGAAATGCTATATCTGGAGCTCCTAGTATAAGGGGAACAAGTCAGTTTCCGAATCCTCCAATTATGATTGGTATAACTATGAAGAAAATTATAATGAATGCGTGTGCAGTTACAATAACGTTATAGATTTGGTCATCACCAATTAAGGATCCCGGATTTCCTAGTTCAGCTCGAATTAGTATTCTTAAGGAGGTTCCTACTATTCCTGATCATGCTCCAAAAATAAAATAAAGTGTTCCAATGTCTTTGTGGTTAGTCGAAAATAATCATTTATTCGGTAATGTGGCTGAGTTGTAGGCGGTAAATTGTAAATTTACAAACGAATTGCTAATTCCGTTACCAGGTTTAATAGTCAAGTATGATTTTAAATTGCAAATTTAAAGGTAAGTAATTTTTTAAACTTGAATTATTTGAAATTAAAGGTCTACATATCAGGGGTTTTAATTTAATAAAATTAATCCGACTTCTAAGGCAAGGCTTAGAATCGCGTTTCTATTTACAACTTTGAAGGTTGTTAGTTTCTTTAACTTAAATCCTTCTATTATAAGAAGTTTAATGTTAAAGTGCATAGGATTATTCTGGGAATTGTGCATATATTCACTAATGTGAGAATTGGCGTTTTGATTTCGATTTTGTTGTTTTTTAATTCGGATGCTGATATTACGATTGACGATATTATGATTCGGATGTAAATGAATAGTATAATTAGTGTGGTAACAATTATAATGAATGTAATTAGTATTAATTGATTATTTGTGAGTCAGTTAATTACTAATCATTTTGGTAGAAATCCAATAAATGGAGGTAGTCCTCCTAGTGATATGAAGTTAATTATGAACGATATTTTTGTTATTTTGTTTTTGTTTATGATGTTTCTGATTTGGTTGACGTAGAATGATTTCGTTGAATTAAATATTATGATCACATTTATGTTGATTAATGTATAGATTAGGAAGTAAATTAATCATATTGAGAACGAAATTATTAGTGTTGATAATATTCAAGCGATATGATTAATTGATGAGAATGCTAGGATTTTTCGTAGTCTAATTTGGTTAAATCCTCTGATTGTACTGATGATTAGGGAGGAAATAATAATAATTATTAGGAATTGAATATTGATTTTGTTGTTTATAAGTAGTATTATAGGAGCAATTTTTTGTCATGTGAGTAGAATAAATGAATTTGCTCAGTTTAGACCTTCAATTACTTCCGGAAATCAGAAATGGAATGGGGCTGCTCCTAGTTTAGTCAATAGTGCTGAGTTTAGTATTATTGAGAAGAAAAAATTTATTAGGGGGTTAATAAATTCTCTTGTTAATAATATCATAATTACAGCTATTAGTAGGACTAGGGATGCTATTGCCTGTGTGATGAAATATTTTAATGAAGATTCTGAGGAGAATATATTCTTTCTGTTTGAGAATAAGGGAATAATTGATAGTAAGTTAATTTCAAGACCTATTCATATTCTAAATCAGGAGTAAGATGAAATTGAAATCAAAGTCCCTATTACTATGGACCTAAAAAAGATAATTTTGTATATTTTAATTAAAAAGAGAAAGGCTTGACTTTCATATATAGGGTATGAACCTATTAGCTTGATTTAGCTTATCTTTTTATATATTTTAGTATAAGATGTATAAGAATTTTTGATATTCTAGGAAATAGTTTGATTCTATTAAATATAATGAAGGTAATTTGCATTACGTGATTTATTCTATCAAAATAACCCTTTTCTCAGGCACTTCATT